CAAAAAATTCGGCACACTCCAAGATGTTCTATTTTTACATAAAAATGTATTCGCTCAAGAAGGACTCCAGAAGATATTAATCGTAAAAAAGAGGATTGTTTACAAGGAAACACTAATATAAATTCGTATTCATATATATATAAATTATATAAGAACCAAAATAGTCTTTTATTTTCTTTTGAAAATTTTGAAAATACGTAAATAGATTTTTTCGGAATAATGAGACTATTCCAATTATAATATTCGTGGAGAAGGAACTGCAATAAATGTAAAGAGAGAACATCCTGGATCCAGGATTGAAGCATTTGGACCAAGATTTCCATATGGACGGGATAGGGTATTAATATATCGGACAGATAATTTAAATGCAACAATTTATCCTCTAAAAAAGGAAATATTGAATGACTAGATTGTAAATTGTGAGATTTTGGTATTTCTTTTTCTTCAAGAGAAGATATTAACTGCAGCGAAAATGGAATTTCTACAATGACTGCAAAACCTTCAGATAGAATCTGAGAAAAAAAATGAAAATAATTGTTATGCCCAACAAATATCTTTTGGTAAATATCATTAACCGAATAAATCAAATAATTTTTTTGATACATTCGAATAATTAAACGTTTCACAAGTACTGAACTAAATTTATTGTCATAACCCAAGGAGTTTTGGGGTTCATAAAAAATTGAACTATTTAACCCATGATCATAAGCAAATACGTAAATATATTCTTGAAAGAGAAGTGGATATAGAAACTGTTGTTGCCGAGATCTATCTTCTTCTAAATATCCTTGTAATTCTTCCATTTATATTTCCACGTGAAGCAGAGGTAGAAGGAACTTCTTGAGTTATAAAATAACTGATACATAGTGCAATATGGTCAAAACAGAGTATTATGTATAATAAAGAAGATTATGTATATATACAATAATAATAAAAAACCTGTAAAGGTAAAGAGGGAATCCAATCAATAGGTTTTTTTACTCCCCTTTTTCTATCAAAAATGGTTTATCTTCGTTATAATTATAATTACAAGAGGATAATGACCCTTTATTTTTGCAACCTGATTGCTCTTTTGATTTTGGAATTAATTATCTTTATCAGTATACTGTTTCTTTATACACATTCGTCTCTAACCCATAATAATCAATATTTAGGATTCATAAAAAAAAAAAAAAGAATCAATGGTCTCCTCACGGGAGACCCCATCCTTTCCCGTACCAGGCACTAATCCATTTTTAACGTCTAACTAGATCGGGTAATCATTTAATTCAAATTAAGAACATAAGCTCGTTGCTTTTTGGTTTATCAGAATTGGAATTGGAGCCATGAAGCTCTATCCATTTATTCACTAGACCAAACTATAAATTTGAATTTGTTTTGTCCACTTCCCTACCAAAAAAATTGTAAGAATTGAGTAAGGAGAAATTCTTAATTTCACTTTCATTTTAATTTGAAATTTTTTCAATGAAAATAAAATAATAAATCTATTATTTTATTATTATTTTATTATATTACGTATTACGACATGCTGCTTTTTCCATTCATTACCTTTGAGGATCAGTCGTGGTCTTATAGACTCTACCAAAAGTCTGGACGAATTTATTGCTTCATCAAAATGTGTAAAAGATCATAGTCGCACTTAAAAGCCGAGTACTCTACCGTTGAGTTAGCAACCCAACCCTTCAAAACAAAAGTTGGATATGTAGATACGATCCAAATAAAAAATCAATTGAATTAGACTGCGCGACCCCATCAAAACATTGAATTAAGAACAAATCTTTCTTGTTGATTTATTGATCAATTAGAAAAAAATGTATAGATCATAATAAAAAACACCAAATTCCTAATAGAAATGCCAAAATTCCGACGGACCAATCGTTTATTTATACATATACATTTTTTTATTTAACCCAAGTTAAGAAAAAAAAAACATCTTATATGACAGTAAACCCGGCAATACAAACCCGTCATTTGACTGAAGTGAATTGAAAACCAAATCCACCAAATCCAATAATACAATATACAATATAGGATAGGGTCAGGATAAAGAGATTTCTTTATCTACGATCAATTATATTTGTTCAATATAACATTGTCAATATAAATATGACTAGAATGGTGATAAAACGAATAAAAAACTGAAGTAAATCAAATAAGTATTTTTGTTGGATTGGCACAAACAAAAAAAAATATATATAAATAAATCAGAAATTTTTATAGGAAGAGATAAAGACAGACAGGTTTATTCAATCAATAAAGGATAAACAAGATTAATTCCTTGTTTGTTGCTGGATTCCTATAACAGGAAAAGGACAAATTATAGATAATAAATTGTAGGTAAATAATTACACTATATATATACCTCCCCCCCTTTTTTCTTTATTTTGGTCTTTTTTCTTTTAATTAACTTTTAATTTTAACTCGAAATTTTTTCTTTAAATTTAAATAAATCTGCTTTCCTAAAAATGTCAGAAACAGTTCCTGTTGGTTGAGCACCTTTTTCAAGGAAATATAGAATAGCAGGAACGTTTGAATAAGTTTGATTATTTATCGGATCATAAAAACCCACTTTTCGAAGATCTCTCCCTTCTCGTCGGGATCGAACATCAATTGCAACGATTCGATAGATGGCTCATTGGGATAGATGCACATAAACAATCTCCCCCAGAAACGTATAAGAGGTTTTATCCTCATACGGCTCGAACTCGAGAAAAAAAATTTCATTCGTACTCATAACTCAAGTTGGGTAATTCTGACATAGTCCCAGGGGAATCCTTAAACATTTATTGAGCCGTCTCTAACCTCTTTTGTTTGTCTCATCCCGAGTCAATTATTCTGATCCCTTTCTTGAGACAATTGAAAATAGTGTTTCCTTGTTCCGGAATCCTTTATCTTTCCTTTATAAAATCATTGGATTTAGACATTACTTCGGTGATCCTTACTCCTTTTCAAAAGGGCAGCAACATACCTTTTGTTTTTTGTTATTTTCTTCTATATAATCTATATAAATATAAATGGAATACGAAGAATTGATTTCCTAGGATACACCTTTCTTTTTATCGAAAAAAAACTTTTTTTTTTTTTTTTTACTTGTTTCAAGTTTAAACCTTTCGATTTTTTTTTATATTGATATTGAGGATATATTTACAAAGTTGGTCTAACTTATTGATTTATTAGCACTAACCCTAGATTCTTCCCCTTGATAAATAAATAAATCTTTTTTACTCGAGCTCCATCACGTACTATCAATCTAAGACAAATTAGATTCCTAATGGAACAGAACAAATTATGTCGAGACAAGAGCATCCTCATTTTTATGGAAAATGGTGGATGTAAAAATCCACAGCCGATCATGTCCTTCAAGTCGCACGTTGCTTTCTACCACATCGTTTCAAACGAAGTTTTACCATAACATTCCTCTAAAAAAAAAAAATGAAATTCAATTGAATTTCAAACCATGATGAAATATATTTAATATTTAAGGTTAAATATATTTCATTTAATATGTGTAATCATGAATAGTCATTGGCTCAACAAGCAGTATATAATAGTCCATACTTTCTACCTATGGATAGTTTCTACCTATGGATAGAAAAGTATTCTATACACTTTTTGCGAATCTGGGATAAGGATAAAGTTCAGTAAGGATGATCCAATTTATTTACCTCGATATTCTATCATAATGAATAAAACATATTTATAAAAAAAAAACGTTTGCTAAAGACTCATTTACATCTCCAACAGATTGTTCAGGATGGTCAATCATGAAGGATACATATTTATATAATATAACAATAACAAACAAATAATAACAAACAAAAAAACTATAAAACTAAAATTTATTAATTTTAATTGAATATGTTTAGTTTAAAAAACTGGAGCAAAATCCATTATTAATCAAATAAACTCGTCCAACGACCCCAAAACAAAAGGTCATAAATTTCTAGAAACTATTGATTTATCATACTTTTTCAAGTACCAACCAAGAGTTCATAAAAAAAAATATTATTAAACATATTACAATTATTTACAATTATATAATTATATTATATATATGAGTATTGAGTATATATATGAGTATAGGACTTTACCTTGTTTATTTTATATGATATGATCATATGGATTTTTTATGGTTATATGGTATATGGATTTTTTTTTATTTTGTTTTACTTCAGGTTCGACAATTTTTCCATCAATTTCATAAAAAAAAAAAAGTTCAAGTATATGAAATATACTAATTTCCCCCAATCCTTACTTTACATTACATAGATTTACAAACATATATTTCCAATAATTTTTATTTGATAAATCGAGAAATCTAAGATAGAAAGAAATGGAATTCCGACAATTCTCCTATTTTGTTACCATACCACAACTTTAGAGGTTTTCTAAGACTGATGATGAAACTGATGAAATTAGTAACAAAAACTCGCTATTCTTTAGTATCATCTCCACATAGAAAAATTGGGATACCTATTTTTTACTTTAGGCGTTGTGTGGAAGGGAAGAGGGATGTCTTTGTTTCACGCTGCAATTAAGAATGCATTATGTGATAATTCACATTTGATGAATATGTTATATTCAATTTAGTTAAATGGGTAACTAACTTAAAAATTAATATAACTATAACATAGTACGAGCATATTCTGAATGTGAATGATAAACCAAAAAATAATTTTAATTATTTAATTAAAAATTTAAAAATGAAAAAAAAAATACATTCTAAGAATTCAGAACAACTTTTTGTTCTCTTAAAGATTTTTTTGTTTTATGTGGGATACAGTGTGATCCTATCTTCTGTTTCTGATAGATAGGATCTGGGACGGAAGGATTCGAACCTCCGAGTAACGGGACCAAAACCCGCTGCCTTACCACTTGGCCACGCCCCATTTTTATCCTTTTTTTTTATCCTTTGGCATTTGGCACTAGTAAAGACTACTAGTCTTATTAGTTATTGGTCAACCCCCCCCTAAAAAAAAAATACCCAAAAAAGTACATTACATAATATACATAATATACATAATATGTAATATGTAATACATAATAAATACATATGAAATACATATGTAGCATATTTTTGTTGCTAGGATTTAAGACATATAAATTATATATATAATGTAATGTAAAAAATTCATTGATCATTACATAGAATTCAATTAAGATAATGTATGAAAGTAGAATTCCTTTCTTTTTCATTTTTCCCTTATAAAAATAATTCAATCAAAATAAAATTATCTAATACACAAGAACGAAATGTTTGTTATGCTTAATATCTTTAGCTTAATCTGTATCTGTCTTAATTCTGTCCTTTATTCGAACAGTTTTTTCTTTGCCAAATTGCCCGAAGCTTATGCGGTTTTCAATCCAATCGTAGATGTTATGCCTGTTATACCTCTTTTCTTTTTTCTATTAGCCTTTGTTTGGCAAGCTGCTGTAAGTTTTCGATAAAATTTTTAATACTTTGCCCAATAGACTCATTTTGCCAAATCCAAATCGATTCATGATTTATTCGATAATAAAATTCGAAAAATGAATAAGATCGACTAAGTATTACATTATTATTATAAACCCTCGATTTCGATTCAAAAATTTCAATTATTGTATAATTATTGTATATTTAAAATTAAAAATATTAAATAACCGCAATTTGGATCAGCTTATTTACTCGTTCTCACCTTTCAGTGAGCAAAGAGTTTACTGGGTCTAGGTCCCGTACGATGCCTAATTGTCGATATGACAAGAAGTTTTTTTTAAGTTGTTAAGTTAAGTTGTAAGTAATAAAGAAAAATCTTATTACATACAATACAAAGAAATTCGTAAAAATGACTTTCTTTTACAAAATTGAATTTTTTTGCAGGGGGGTCGTGTAAAATTAAACAAACAAATTAAATAAAATAATAGATGTGTTGAAAAGAAAAAATAAGTAATCTATTCCCTTTTTTTTTTCGAAAATAAGATTATTTTGGAGGTTGTGTAATGCTTAGTCTTAAACTCTTTGTTTACACAGTAGTGATATTCTTTGTTTCTCTCTTCATCTTCGGATTCTTATCTAATGATCCAGGACGTAATCCTGGACGTGAGGAATAATTTTTTTTTTTCTAAATCTAAACTTTTCTTATTATTTTATATTTTATCTATTCTATACTATAAATTTACCTATGATAAATTCAAGGAATTGAAATTCCTTTTGAAAGTTCGAAATCGAAAGTATCAAGCGGGTCGAGTAATCAGAGCGAGCGGAGAAAGAGGGATTCGAACCCTCGGTACGAATAATTCGTACAACGGATTAGCAATCCGACGCTTTAGTCCACTCAGCCATCTCTCCAAACTCCAAATGGAAAATAAAATTTCTTTAATTTATAATTTAATTTAAAGAAATTACGGAGAATTCAATATTTTCTTTATTTTATTTTCATATATTATTTTCATATATTAATATTATGAATTAAAATTTATATATATTACTATTAAATATATATTACTATTACATATATACATATATATATTAATATTATAAATTTATAAATTATTATTTATATAAATGCAATTATAAAAATAAATTATTATTTATAATTAATATTAAATTAATGCAATTATAAAATTTTATATTAGGAATTTCCTATTTTTCATTAATATAAAATAAGTAAGTTCAGAGTAAATAAAGAACGAATTTGATCAGGAATTACATTTAGATAATGATTCGAAACAAGTATCTACAATACAATAGAAAGAATACCTTACTTCTTTGATTTTGTACGAAAGATTTATTCCCCCGGCCTGGGCCGTTAAGTACCGGCCAGGCCAATACCTCTTTTTGTCTAGTTTCAATGACCCCTTCAATCCGAAAATACTAGCAATCCAACAAAACAAGGATATATATATATAGTCATATAGTCTTATTGAAATTTATGTATGTTATTTAAAAAATTCGAAAATTTGAAAAGCTTTGTGTCCTTTACCCTTTTAAGTCCCTGGCTAACAGGACTAAATATGCGTCAACACCATAATTTGGATCCTATCTTGATTGCGTCTCACTCCTTTGTTCGACAAATAGTCCATTTATATACAATAATGTATATGTAGCGGGTATAGTTTAGTGGTAAAAGTGTGATTCGTTCTATTAAAAACTTAAATAGTTAAGGGAAGGGGTATCTCCGTTTTTTTTTTCATACTCCGATCAAAAACTTTATTTCTTAAAAAGGTTTAATCCTTTACCTCTCAATAGCATATTTGAGGAAGAACATACATTCTCACGATTTGTATCCAAAGTCCTATTAGAAATCCATTTTTATTTTTAATAAATAAAAATGGATTATGTAGTCGTGAAACATAATTTTTTTGAACTGGATCCAGTCTTCCAATTGAATAAGTATGACTAAGGATCCATGGATGAAGATACAAAAGTTTAGTTCCAATCGTAACTAGATCTTCTATTTTGGTGTTGTAAAAGGGAAATTGAAGCCAAACAAGCTGGAAGAGAGTGGTTTTGGTTTACTAGAA